GATCGGATTAAAAAGAAACTTTGGGATTGCTGAATCACAGACAAAAAAAAGAAAAAATAAACATATAAAGCAACGGAGCCATCATAGTATTTTTGAATTCCTCCGAAAGGAAGGATGGCAATTTGATTATTTACCCATCTGAGTCTGATAGATTCTATTTTTCTCTTTCTTCAATGGGGGTCAATTTTCTTGTAGAGCCGTATGCACAAAAGATGCCTGTACGGTTGTTCAATTCTATCTTTTTTCTATTCTTTATCTTTCTTTTCTCTTTGCTTTATCATGCGAGATAGGGGAAGCTTTTATTTTGTTATATCATCAGGGTAATGATACATGAACCTTATAGTGGTTTTTATATGGCACAAGTAGGCGAATTTGTCCTGGAAGCGATAGAAATGGCGAAACTGCGTGAAACCCTCACAAGGGTTTATGCAGAAAAAACGGGCCAACCCGTGTGGGTTATACACGAAGATATGGAAAGAGATATTTTTATGTCAGCAACAGAAGCCCAAGCTTATGGAATTGTTGATTTTGTAGCGGTTCAAGGAAAAGAACATGGATTTCACGCAAATCTGTGATTTGAGATTTTATCTTCGAATTGAATATTCTATTAAATAGAAGTAATTCACCATCATTCGGTTAGGATCAATCTAAACCAACCCATCATATTATGTATACGATTCAACATGCCAACTATTAAACAACTTATTAGAAATACAAGACAGCCAATCAGAAATGTCACGAAATCCCCCGCTCTTCGGGGGTGCCCTCAGCGTCGAGGAACATGTACTAGGGTGTATGTGCGACTCGTTTAGATCATGAGCTGGCACAAAAAAGCAAGAAAACTACTTTTACAGTATCAACGATCAGTACCGGTGAATGGGATAGGATGGAAAAAGGAACTCCATCCATTATAAAAAAAAAACTCTACCATATCCCTCTATTGTGTATGAAGTTTATGGTTTCCGTTGGTGTAAATCCAATCACCTGAATTTAAGATGATAAGAAATTCTCCATTGGTAACAAATGGTTATCCATTAAGCGGAGGAAATCTTATTTAAAAAGCATAAAACATAAAGATTAGGTAGGCTCCCAATCTGGCAAGAACGGACTAAGAGGGTCAGCTACCCAGCAAACTTTCATAATTAAATACCGTTACTGTATAGGTAGATCTGATTGTGAAAGACCTATTACTGGATAATTCATGGGTAGAGCCAAAGCGTGTGAACTATACAAGTTCCCAATAACATCAATTAGTTGATTAAATATTAAATTAAAGTATAAAGTAAAGGCTCCGGTGTATAGAGAAGACCTCACCGTTTAAGAAGTAACCATAGAAACGAAGGAACCCACTATTTCTTTTTTTATTTCTTTTATTTACTATATTTTTGATACCTAGGAAAATACAATTTCTTAGTTCTGTCTTATTTCGCAGTGAAATACCTAAAAAAAAATCGTGGTCGGGAAGGTTAGAGTAGCCAAAGCCATTGGAATTTTGATTTTATACATTGGAAAAATCCGTTTTGTTATTAATAGACTAGGAAGGGGGAAAAGAATAACTGAAAGAAAGGCAATCAATTAGTTATTCGTCAAAGTTTCATTTATTCAATGACCAGAATTAAACGGGGATATATAGCTCGGAGACGTAGAACAAAAATTCGTTTATTTGCATCAAGCTTTCGAGGGGCTCATTCAAGGCTTACTAGAACTATTACTCAACAGAAAATAAGAGCTTTAGTTTCGGCTCATCGGGATAGGGATAGGAAAAAGAGAGATTTTCGTCGTTTGTGGATCACTAGGATAAACGCAGTAATTCGCGAAAGGGGAGTATCCTATAGTTATAGTAGATTAATACACGATCTGTACAAGAGACAGTTGCTTCTTAACCGTAAAATACTTGCACAAATAGCTATATCAAATAGGAATTGTCTTTATATGATTTCGAACGAAATCATAAAGGAAGTAGATTGGAAAGAATCCACCAGAATAATTTAAATGGAGTTACCCGGAGAATGAACTCCGGGAAGGTAGAGTATAAATTAGTATGAGAAAATATACTAAAGTAGTCAAAATGAATGAACACGTTCAATTCAATAAAAACAGATTTCTTTTTTTCCGATTCATTTTTTTCTTAGGACACGATACTCAAATCTAGATTCACTCAAATCTAGATTCTTGTAATTATGATTCAAGTGAAGAAAAAGTAAGCCTATTTATTTCGGGCTTTAAAACCAGTAGTTCTAGCGGTCGACTCGGTTCTTTCAAATTGTTTCTCATTATTGAGAAAAGGTAACAAAGATAAAATACGAGCTTGTTTTATAGCAAGAGTAATTAATCGTTGTTGTTTCAAGGTCAATCTATTCACACGTCTTGATAATATTTTTCCTTGTTCACTAATAAATCGACTAATTAAACTCATGTTTCTATAATCAATTCGATCCCCCGATTGAATCGGGGGCAAACGCCTACGAAAAGATCGCTTGAATTTAAGAAAAGGTCGCTT